TTGATCCAAAAATTTCTACAATACAATACAATAAGGGGGGTAAGTTGCTGGTATAGTTCCCTATCCACAATTCTGTTAGTTACTTAACCAATTTTACTGGAATGAGATTTCCTGGAGAATAATATCAATATCGGACGAATCCCGAAGATGGGTAAAAGTAGAAAACGTAAGTACGATTTTCAATACTTTGTTTATGTACAACTACAAAATAACAAGGGCTCCAATTTTAAATTTTATTAGATTACTATCAGTGGATTTTTTTTATCAGTCATTCATTGAATGATAAATAACTACAAGTGACGGAGATACTCGATTTAAATAACGAAAAATCAAATATTTAAAAGTTGTATCAAGAATGACTGGAAAGGTGGAAACCAGACCAGATAGAATTTGATCATTATGAACAAACCCAAAATCTTTGTAGACAGAGCCAATCATTAATTCCCAACCGTGGGGCGAATGAAATCCGATACATAAGTCAGTTAATAATAGAATAGAAAAAGCTTTGATTGTATCGCTTAAGTTATATAGGAATTTCTGGGACCACGAGTTAAGAATACCAAGTTCTTCATTACCAATGATAGAATACCCGCTTAGAATAACAAAACATATTATATTTGTCGAGAAGTGCAAAATCATCTGGATACGATCCTCATTGTGTATCTTAATTAGTTGGATCGTTTCTTGTTGAATTCCTATACGAAGCATGTGTAGACGTATCTCTGAATATTCTTCGATCAGTTCGTCGAAGACGAGCAGTTCCTCCAATTCTATGAATTTTTCTAGAATATTTTTTTCTTGAATCTCATTCAAACAAATTTCGGATTGACCAGTATGCCACCAACTCATAACCCAATATTCCAGACTTTTTTGAAATGAGAGAGAAAGACACCAGGGCAAAAATACTATAGATACAAGATATACCAGAGGTGGGAATACTTTCCTGTTTGCCATTTTTTCCCCTGTGAATTGTTAATCAACCAACTCCATTCGTCCGCTTTATGCGATTAAATGTTTCTTTCACGTATGAGTTCTATATTCTATACAAGGTATGATGAATCTAGTTTATTTTTTTTTAGGATTTTTTGGTTAGTCTTTGAATCTAGAAAGAATAGAAAAATTGACTAAGAATCCACTTCGAATGAAGTTATTAGGTTCAATTTGAAACAACAGTTTCCTCTCGATAAATGACCCCCTTAATTCTTAATTAATGAATATTAGTAAGATTTTGAGACGAAAGAACCTCTTTCTCTATCAAAATATCTACTATTTCAAAAAAAATTCACGGATTAGTCATTGTCATTTTTGTGTTGGTCATTAAGTAACAAAAAAGGAAAAGGAAACCTCAAAAAAAAAGGGGGGGGGGGGGTTCTTTTTAGTTATGTTCTAGAAAAGGGGCGATTCTTGCGTTTTTATCTCCTGATGAAGTGGGAATCTACCAGTTCTCAAAATACTTCAATTGGTACACGCAAGAAATAGGCCAATTCAGTAGCTTTTTGTTCAATTTCTCTTGGAGTCAAATTATCATCAATACGCGTTAAGGGAATGGCCCCCCGCCCTCGGATGTCTATATAAAGAACACGACGAACATAAATACTCTCTTTAACTTCTATTCTAATGGACTGAATATCTTTTATAAAGAATCGGCGTAATATGCGACGATTTTTTCCAGGGAATCCCCAACGAAAAATACACATTACGCCTTCCTTTCTATCGAATCGATCATAACCACTACCTACATTCCAGAAAATTGTGCACCACAAATAGGAACTAATAAAGAGACCCGCGAGTCCGTAGAAAGACATCACGATCCCTTGCGAAAAAAAAATGATTGGATGAGAAGGAAAAAAGGATATCAAATTTCGTCCAAGGTAACTGGACGTTCCAACCAATAAGAATCCCAATGAACCTAAAAAAAGGATAACGGCCCAGAAGAAATTACTTATTTTTCTAGACCCTACAATAAGTTCTATCCATATATGTTCTGATCGCCAACTCATACTCGATCCGATTGTATTCTATTGGAATTGAGAGACTACCTCAAATTAATTTGACTTTACTCTTTTTGTTTACGAAATAACTCTCATCAACTAGCGCTAGTTTGATGTGAACCTTTACTTTAGGAATAAGTCATCAAATTGGTTAGAGCTAAAAAACTAGCATATCTCATATAATCCCACTATACATCTAAAACACGAATCTTCCGTTGCCGATTTGATCCATCCAGCGGATCCTGACACGGGTAGAATTCATTGGCTATATTTCTTGTGTCAGCGGGCCTGGGGGGCCCCGTGCTTTTTTATGCTTATGTTTGCTCAGCGAAAATCACATACACATATTATACCATATACCATATTTCACTAAATCAATATCTTTTTTATGATACAAATCTAAGTTTTGAAACAATTGTAGGGTATAGATATAGGGTCACCTCGGATCTAAAGAATCTTGTTTTTTTGAACATGAAGAGATAAAGAAGCCATTGCAATTGCCGGAAATACTAGGCCTACTAAAGGCACAAAAATAGAGGGAAAGTTGAAAGTTGTCATAGAAATGGGTACCTCGATTTATTGTTTGTACCTGTTATGTTATTTATAAATTCAATATATCTTATAATAATTCTAATTTTAGAAATTAGAAAAGAATGAAAATAATTAATTCAAATAAAGCTCATTATTATGACTGTAATAACCCATTCAATGCTCAATTTCAATTATTATGATAACCATAAATCGCAGTATCTATATCGAAATATCTAAGTGAGTATCTAGAATAAGGGCAAGAGATGTAGAACTAAGTATTGTATTTGTCTTTTCGTCTTGTCTTCGAATTTGAATTTACTCAAAAAAAAAAAAGAATTTCTTACAGATTATCGAACAATTCGTTAGAATACGAACCAACAGGTATTTTTAGCTAAAACAGGATTTTCGGGAAATGGAAATGGAGAAAAAGAAAAAATTTTCTGTTTTTTTTTTTTAGAGATTTTAATCAGAAATAGAGATAAGGGGGAGTTATCCGCAACTTTTGCTTCTTTATATTATACAATTCGATCTTATGTGACGAAGGACAATTCTATTTTTTATTTGATATTTGATTCTGACAAACTAACTACCCGTTTGCTACAAATAATTGAGCTTAGTGTTCTATTTTATTTCGTCTCTATTCCATTCCATTTTGATTCATCCATTTTGATTCAAAGGAAAGAAAGTGTGGAACTTAAATAACTCACCTAAAACGTTTTTTAAAAGATTACGCGGTACAATTAGGTCAAATAAGCCCTTATCAAATAAATATTCAGCCGATTGCGAACCCTCGGGTACTGTTTTATTCAATGTTTGTTCAATTACCCTTTTACCCGCAAATGCAATGTAGGCATCGGGTTCAGCAATAATGATATCGCCCAACATACCAAAACTAGCTGTCACTCCACCAGTAGTAGGAGATGTAAGGATTGATACATAAAACAACTTTTTATTTGATTGATAATCATATAAAGCAGACGATATTTTAGCCATTTGCATCAAGCTCAAACTTCCCTCTTGCATGCGCGCCCCCCCGGAGGCACACACTATAACAAGAGGGAGAAAGTTATTGGTAGCATGCTCAATCAAACGGGTGATTTTTTCCCCAACCACGGATCCCATACTACCCCCCATAAACTGAAACTCCATAACCCCGACTGCTACGGGAATGCCGTTTAGGCAGCCTATGCCTGTTTGAACAGCCTCAGTTAATCCTGTCTTTCTTTGATAAGAATCAATACGATCATTATAAGGTTCCTCCTCCGAATGAAATTCAATGGGATCCAGAGAGACCATGTCTTCATCCATAGGATCCCAGGTACCGGGATCAATCGAAAGTTCGATTCTATCTGAACTGCTCATTTTCAAATGATATCCACATTGTTCACAAATATTCATTTTTGATTTCAAAAATTTCTTATAATTCAATCCATAACAATTTTCGCATTGAACCCACAAATGCCTATATTTTTGAGTTACATCAGGATCATTAGAACTTTCTATTTGAGTTACATCGAGATCGTTAGAACTTTTTCCTATAGTTAAATCACTACCCTTCGTGCAGATTTGTATACTCAAAACGTCTTTTTCATTTTCACTATTATTTCTACTTTCACCACAAACGGCCTTATAAATGTAACTCTCACTTCCATTATCACTCTCACTTACTGTCGAAGCATGGATACAGATTTGAGACTGAAGATAACTGTCAATGCAATTATAAATATGATTATTCCAACTATATTGAGTACCATACATGGAACTAGAATTTCGATAACTATAAAAAGAACTAGAAAGTTCACTCAGAAAAGAATGATTGTTATCAATCTCAAAAATTTGATTTTCAATATCCAAATATATGGAATAACTGTCTCCATTACTATCCTTAACTAAAAAGGTGTCATCAGGGGTGAAATTCCGAATATCCTTTTCGCCCAATAAAAAATCAATATTACTATAACGAGAATCATCAAAACCCTCCCAACTCTGAATATTTTTTGGTGTATCCTTTATATGCGACTCTTCACTTTTACTGGGATTTTCACTAGGACCTGGATTGCTCATTGATTTAGTTAGCCCACACCTGCGTCCTAACTCTTTCTTACAAAGCATCGAATTAAACCGCCATTTTACCATAGAGTTTTCTTGCCCCATATTTGTTTACATGAAAATAGAATAGATGAATAGTCATTTGATTTAAAATGATTTATTTGATTGGAATATCTTATTTACTATGCGAATAAGCATAGAAATACATGGTATTTCTTATTAGCTAATAACAAAAGGTTAAGAATTTTAAGTATTGAAAACAGAATTATCTTTTGTTTTAATCGAACCCCTTCTCATTAGCTCATTAGAAATAAAATGAAAAAGAGCGCTTTCCCAAAAGAACTATAACTATTTGTTTCTACTATAACCTAAAAGAAATCGTTTTTTTTTTTTTTCGTAAAATCTCGTCTCCGAACTAACTAAAAATAA